TCAATCAAGTAGAACTTTACGTTCTATTATCTTATTTGTGGCGAACAAGCAGTTAGTTTATCAGACTCAAAGTAAAAATTAGAAGATTCAGGGTTTCTTTGGTAACACAAGATTTAATTCTAGAAAGAATTAAAAGTTGCCGAAAATTCTTTCTTTTTTAGAGATCTTTTTTTACCCATATTCCTGATTCTGATTAGTAATAAGAAAGTTTATATTAACAAGATAAAAGAGCTAATTCTGCTTTTCGCGGCATTACATTAGGCAAATTAAATAAATTTAATGTTCCCCGCTAACGTATACATATTATAAAATAATATAAAGCAGAATAATCAAAAAATGGATTATGATACATATATTCCACGTGGAAAAATAAAAAGAATAAGTCCAATTTAGTTCTACATTCCTTGCACTTATTATATACTCACTTATAGTATAATTATATACGAATTCTAATTAATAACTAATTTTTAAATATATAATATAAGAATAACAGGTACAAATATTAAATTGAGGTACCCATTCTATGATAACTCTTAACTTACCCTCTATTTTTGTGCCTTTAGTGGGCCTAGTATTTCCGGCAATTGCAATGGCTTCTTTATCTCTTCATGTTCAAAGAAACAAGATTTTTTAAATCCGATGCGACCAAATCTTATCTTTTTTTTTCAAGGCTTAGACATGGATGATAACATATATATCTATTTAGTAGAATATCGTATAAGATGTGGCTTCCGCCGAACATAAATTAAATGAAAGAGCTCTTATGCATGTGAAACCATGATATATGGTTATCATAATTATAATATAGTTTAAAAAAATAGATCAGGATCGGCAGATGCCTGAAATGAAAAGTCAATGTATCTAAATGGATGTAGATATCCATGGGGGATTATATGAAGGGGATGCTAGTATTTTAGATCTAGCCAATTTGATGAATTATGCCTAAGGGGTCACATCAGAATAGTGCTAGTTGATGAGAGTTACTTCGGAAACAAAAAAAAAGAGTAAAGTCAAATTTATTTGGGTTATTCTCTCAATTCCAATAAAATGAAACTGGATCTAGTATGAGTTGGCGATCAGAACATATATGGATAGAGCTTATAATGGGGTCTCGAAAAACAAGTAATTTCTGCTGGGCCTTTATCCTTTTTTTAGGTTCATTAGGATTCTTATTGGTTGGAACTTCCAGTTATCTTGGTAGGAATTTGATATCTTTATTTCCGTGTCAGCAAATAATTTTTTTTCCACAAGGGATCGTGATGTCTTTCTATGGCATCGCAGGTCTCTTTATTAGCTTCTATTTGTGGTGCACAATTTCGTGGAATGTAGGTAGCGGTTATGATCGATTCGATAGAAAAGAAGGAATTGTGTGTATTTTTCGTTGGGGATTTCCTGGAAAAAATCGTCGCATCTTTCTTCGATTCCTTATGAAAGATATTCAGTCCATCAGAATAGAAGTTAAAGAGGGTATTTCTGCCCGTCGTGTCCTTTATATGGACATCAGAGGCCAAGGGGCCATTCCCTTGACTCGTACTGATGAGAATTTGACTCCAGGAGAAATTGAACAAAAAGCTGCTGAATTGGCCTATTTCTTGCGTGTACCAATTGAAGTATTTTGAAATCAGGGGGTAAAAAGGAAAAAAGATTAAGAATCATCTTTCTCGATAGCATAACCTAACTTAAGTTTCTTCCGAACGCCCATTCGAGCCAAAACAAACGTATATGGGCCCAGCCACTAGAATCACAAATAAAAAGAGGGAATAGATGCATAGGCTCGATACCTTGTAATAGAACTCATACTTAATAGAAATATTAGATTGTCTAGAGTCGACAAATGAGGTGGGTTCATTAAGAATTCACATTCACAAATAAAAAAAAAAAATGGCAAAAAAGAAAGCATTTACTCCCCTTCTATATCTTGCAGCTATAGTATTTTTTCCATGGTGGACCTCTCTCTTATTTCAAAAAAGTCTGGAATCCTGGGTTACTAATTGGTGTAATACTAGGAAATCCGAAACTTTTTTGAATGATATTCAAGAAAAGAGTATTCTCACCAAATTCATAGAATTAGAGGAACTCTCCCTGTTGAACGAAATGATAAAGGAATATCCAGAGACACATCTACAAAAGCTTAGTCTAGGAATCCACAAGGAAACGATCCAATTGATCAAGATGCACAACGAGGATCGTATCCATATGATTTTACACTTCTCGACAAATATAATCTGTTTCATTATTCTTAGTGCTTATTCTATTCTGGGTAATGAGGAACTTGTTATTCTTAACTCTTGGGTTCAGGAATTCTTATATAACTTAAGCGACACAATAAAAGCTTTTTCTATTCTTTTATTAACTGATTTGTGTATTGGATTCCATTCGCCCCACGGTTGGGAACTAATGCTTGGCTCTGTCTACAAAGATTTTGGATTTGCTCATAACGAGCAAGTTATATCGGGTCTTATTTCCACTTTTCCGGTCATTATAGATACAATTTTTAAAT